CATGTATTTTGGATAAATACATATATCTCTAGATATAGAAGATTTGAAATAGAAATCTAAGACTCCAATTTACTATTGTTGTCTTGGATCCACAATTAAACCTACGGATCCTTAGGATTGGTATATTCTTTATATATCCTGTAGTTTCCCCAAATCAAGCGAAGTATCACAAATTTTTCGACCCTTTAACTATCGATTTTTATCGTTCCGTGTTGTAGAATATTTTTAGATAATGGATGACTGGTTATTTGTCTATTGACATTGATCGTCTATGCTGCTATCATAGATATTGAGATAAGTATCATACTTGATAATTTAATACAAGTATGATAATTATCTCAAATGGATTCAATCGTGGCTTCAACCAGTCCCTGAAGCCACAATTGAATCCTGTATATAGATATAGACCCTTTATTTAGCCTCTCAGCCTCACCTTGTCTATATCTTCCTCTTCTGGTCTATATACAATCTATATAGGTGTATTAACTTCAAGTGGCTTCAACCAGTCACTGAAGCCACAATAGAATGTTCTATATAGATATAGACCCTTCAGCCTCTCCTTGTTTATCGACTTCAATCGTGGCTTCTACTGGAATAACAGAAGCCACAATTGAATGGTCTATATAGAATCGAAAATCGATTACTCGTTAATCGATTACTGGAGTTCAATCGTGGCTTCTACATGAAGCCACAATTGAATGGTCTATATAGAATAATAGAAAATCGATTACTCGTTAATCGATTACTGGACTTCAATCGTGGCTTCTACCTGAAGCCACAATTGAATATTCTATATAGAATAGAAAATCGATTACTCGTTAATCGATTTCTGGACCTCAATCGTGGCTTCAACCAGTCCCTGAAGCCACAATTCTATCTTGTATATATATTTAGAAAGTGGATTACTGGTTATATATATTTAGAACATTCAATCGTGGCTTCTACCTGAAGCCACAATTGAATGTTCTATTTCTATATAGAATAGAAAATTGATTACTAGTTATTGGTTATTGGTTTTTGGTTATTCGTTTTTGGTTATTGGTTACTGGTTATTGGTTATTGGTTACTGGTTTTTGGTTATTCGTTATTGGTTATTGGTTACTGGTTTTTGGTTACTGGTTACTGGTTATTCGTTTTTGGTTATTGGTTACTGGTTATTGGTTATTGGTTTTTGGTTACTGGTTACTGGTTTTTGGTTACTGGTTACTGGTTTTTGGTTACTGGTCTATTGACTATTGACAAAAATAGTGGCTTCAGGTATTATATATATAGATATAATAGTATGATATGAAGTCTTAGTTTAGTTTTAACTAAGTTTGATAGGAAATAGTAAATTCAATTAATTACTAATAACTATTCATTATTCTTTAAAAAATTTAAAATTGTTGAGGTGACTATGAGAAGTCAATTTAATTCGAGATCGCGCAGGGGATGGGTGGTTGATTCGTATGGACAGGGTACGGATAAAAAAAAAACAAAAAATAATACGGGTTGGAGGACTACAAGTGATATGGAAAAAAATCAAAACTATATGGAAAATAATAATGGAAATTATTATATAAATGGAAATGGCAGTCCCGAAAACTGTCTGACAAATAATAATGGAAATTATTATATAAATGGAACTGGCAGTCCCAAAAACTATCTGACAAATAATAATGGGAATGGTAGTTCCGAAAACGATATGGAAATACAGTCTAAAATCTGTATGGATACATCCATTGTAATTGTAAGTGATAGTAGTGACAGTTCCATTTCTAGGTGCCTTGGTGAAGAAAAATTTAATGATTTAGATGGAACTCTAGACTACAGCCATTTGTGGGCTCTATGCGAACATTGTTATACATTAAATTATAAGAAAGTTTTGAAATCACAAATGAATATTTGTGAACAATGTGGATATCACTTCAAGATGAATAGTTCAGAAAGAATTGAAGGTTCGGTCGACTCCGGTACGTGGGATCATATGGATGACGGGGAGGACGGGTATGCCGACAAGGATCCCCTTAAATGGGATGCGGATCTATGGGATAGGTTTAAGGAATTGGGTTGGGATGAAGTGAATTGGGATGCATTGGATAGATTGGATTGGGGTGAATTGGAAAGATTGGACTGGAAGAAGAAATGGGATTCGTATCCTGAGTATCCTGATTCGGAAGAGCCTAAGAAGGCTCAGGAGCCTCAGGCTTCTGAGAAGCCTCAGAAGCCTCAGAAGCCTCAGAAGGCTCAGAAGCCTCAGAAGCCTCAGAAGCCTCAGAAGCCTCAGAAGGCTGACAAGCCTCAGAAGGCTGACAAGCCTCAGAAGGCTGACAAGCCTCAGAAGCCTGAGAAGCCTGAGAAGCCTGAGAAGCCTCAGAAGCCTCAGAAGGCTGACAAGCCTCAGAAGCCTGAGAAGCCTCAGAAGCCTCAGAAGGCTGACAAGCCTCAGAAGCCTGAGAAGCCTCAGAAGCCTCAGAAGCCTCAGAAGCCTGAGAAGGCTGACAAGCCTGAGGAGCCTGGTTCCCGTCCACATCCAGATATTCATTCAGATCCACGTACTTTATCGCCACACATTCATGTGCAGCCATATACACATATTGACAAGATAGAAGTAGAGCTATTTAAGAAAGCTATAGATATAGAAGTTAAGCCTGAGATAGAAGTTAAGCCTGAGAAGGCTGAGAAGCCTCGGAAGTCTGAGAAGCCTCGGAAGTCTGAGAAGCATCAGGAGCCTGAGGAGCCTGAGGAGCCCGAGGAGCCTGAGGAGCTCGAGGAGCTCGAGGAGCCCGAGGAGCCCGAGGAGCCCGAGGAGCCTTATAAAGATCGTATTGATTCGTATCAAAGAGAGACAGGATTAAAAGAGGCTGTTCAGACAGGCGTAGGTCAACTAAATGGGATTCCCATAGCATTTGGAGTTATGGATTTTCAATTTATGGGGGGTAGTATGGGATCCGTAGTAGGGGAGAAAATCACCTGTTTGATTGAGTATGCTACCAATCAAATTCTACCTCTTATTATAGTGTGCGCTTCGGGGGGGGCGCGCATGCAAGAAGGAAGTTTGAGCTTGATGCAAATGGCTAAAATAGGGTCTGCCCTATTTTATTATCAATCAAATAAAAAGTTATTGTATGTATCAATCCTTACATCTCCTACTACTGGTGGGGTAACGGCTAGTTTTGGTATGTTGGGAAATATTATTCTTGCCGAACCAAATTCCTACATTGCATTTGCGGGTAAAAGAGTAATTGAACAAACATTGAATATAACAGTACCTGAGGGTTTACAAGAGGCTGAAAATTTATTCCAGAAAGGCTTATTCGACCTAATCGTACCACGTAAGCTTTTAAAAAGCGTGCTGAGTGAGTTATTAAAGTTCCACGCCTTTAGAGCGTACTAAGTTCAATTCTTCTATTTTTAGCAACTAAGTACTTAGCTTATCGGAATCAAAGTAACATAGTAATGCATTATCATATCTATCTTTCATGTAGATAGAGAATAAGTCCATTTATTTAGTTCTACGTTCCTTGGACTTATTCTCTTATTCTATAGACTCATTATATTTCTAATAAGAATTTTCAAATTGAATTAATTAATAATAACTACGAATTCATACTAAGTTACAATTCTTAATTATAATTAGTATAAATAGAAAATAGGATATTAAAAAAAAAAATAAGAACAGGTACAAATAGTAAATCGAGGCACCCATTTTATGACAACTTTCAATTTTCCCTCTATTTTTGTGCCTTTAGTTGGCCTAGTATTTCCGGCAATTGCAATGGCGTCTTTATTTCTTCATGTTCAAAAAAACAAGATTGTTTAGATCTGAGGGGATCCAATCTCATCCGTTTTTTTTTTGAAACTTAGACTTGTAGCATAAGACAGATATGGATTTCGGGAAATATGGTAGAACATGTGATTTCCGCCGAACATAAAGGAGAGCAAAAGCTCTTATGCCTGCAGAAAAAGATCTATGAGTAACTGAATTCTAGCTAGTTTCAAATGGATCAGGATCGCTGGATGCCTAAAATGTAAAGTTGATGGATCTATATGTATATCAATATGTATATTGGGATCATATGAAGGGTATGTTATTATTTTAGATCTAACCAATTGGATGAATTACTCTTAAAGGTTTCCATCAAACTAGTGCTAGTTCTCATCAAACTAGTGCTAGTTGATGGGAGTTCATTCAGAAAGAAAATAAAGTCAAGTCAAAATCATTTGGGGTATTCTCTCAATTCCAATAAAAAGCAATCGGATCAAGTATGAGTTGGCGATCAGAACATATATGGATAGAACTTATAACGGGGTCTAGAAAACTAAGTAATTTTTGCTGGGCCCTTATCGTTTTTTTAGGTTCATTAGGATTCTTATTGGTTGGAACTTCCAGTTATCTTGGTAGAAATTGGATATCTTTTGTTCCGTCTCAGCAAATCATTTTTTTTCCACAAGGGATCGTGATGTCTTTCTACGGGATCGCGGGTCTCTTTATTAGTTCCTATTTGTGGTGCACAATTTCCTGGAATGTAGGTAGTGGTTATGATCGATTCGATAGAAAGGAAGGAGTGGTGTGTATTTTTCGTTGGGGATTTCCTGGAAAAAATCGTCGCATATTCCTCCGATTCCTTATAAAAGATATTCAATCCGTTAGAATAGAAGTTAAAGAGGGTATTTATGCTCGTCGTGTCCTTTATATGGACATCAGAGGCCGGGGGGCTATTCCGTTGACCCGTACTGATGAGAATTTGACTCTACGAGAAATTGAACAAAAAGCCGCGGAATTGGCCTATTTCTTGTGCGTACCAATTGAAGTCTTTTGAGAAAAGGGGCTGGGCTGAAGAACGAATGCTTTCTCAGCAGGAGGGAAAAAATGCAAGAATCCTGTTTTTTTTCTATAACTAAGTGATACTTTAGATGCAGAAAATCATATCTTGTAAATTATTTGATTTTTGTCAATCGACCCTTTTTATCCTTTCGTTTGTGTTCTTTGGGGAATCGTTGGAATTTTTTCGAAATATTGGATATTTTGATAGAAAGGGAGTTCTTTCGTCTCAAAATCTCAAGAATATTCATTCTTGAAGTACTTCTTTTGGTCATTCATCGAAAGGAGACACTTGTTTGGAATTTGATGAATTGAGATATCTGGAGAAACAAGATTTTGTATTATTTCTTCAGCCGAATTCGAAGTGGAGTCTTCGGCTATTTCTGTATTCTTTGTAGATTCAAACAAAATCACAAATAAAATAGATTCATAGGTTTCTTGTCTAGAACTCATGTTTGAAAGAACTATTCGATCACATAGAGTCGACAAATGAAGTGGGTTAATTAAAAATTCACAGGTGAAAAATGGCAAAAAAGAAAGCATTTACTCCTCTTTTGTATCTTGCATCTATAGTATTTCTACCCCGGTGGATTTCTCTCTCGTTTACTAAAAGTATGGAATCTTGGGTTACTAATTGGTCGAATACTGGTCAATCCGAAATTTTCTTGAATATCATTCAAGAAAAAAGTATTCTAGAAAAGTTCATAGAATTAGAGGAAATCCTCTTCTTGGAAGAAATGCTCAAGGAATACTCGGAGACACATCTACAAAAGTTTCTTATAGGAATCCACAAAGAAACGATCCAATTAATCAAGATACACAAGGAGGATCATATCCATACGATTTTGAACTTCTCGACAAATATAATTTGTTTTGTTATTCTAAGCGGTTATTCTATTTTAGGTAATGAACAGCTTGTTATTCTTAACTCTTGGGCTCAGGAACTCCTATATAACTTAAGTGATACAGTAAAAGCTTTTTCGATCCTTTTATTAACCGATTTCTTTACCGGATTTCATTCAACCCGCGGTTGGGAACTAATGATTGGTTCTGTCTACAAAGATTTTGGATTTGGTCATAATGATCAAATTTTATCTGTCCTTGTTTCCATTTTTCCAGTTATTTTCGATAGTATTTTTAAATATTGGATTTTTCGTTATTTAAATCGTGTATCTCCATCACTTGTAGTTATTTATCATTCAATGAATGATTGATAAATGATCAATCCAATTAGAATGTTTTTTACTTTGTAGTTCTACATAAGTATTAAAAACTTTCTATCCGGGGAATTTTCATACTATACTATAGTATTCCAGTAAAATGATTCCAATAAATAGCAGAATCGTGGATAGGGGACTATACTAGCGACCGACCCAATTTATTGTAGAAATTTTCGGATCAATGATTAGACCATGCAAACTAGAAATACTTTTTCTTGGATAAAGGAACATATTACTCGATCTATTTCCGTATCGCTGATGATATATATCATAACCCGGACATCAATTTCAAGTGCATATCCCATTTTTGCGCAGCAGGGTTATGAAAATCCACGAGAAGCGACTGGGCGTATTGTATGTGCCAATTGCCATTTAGCTAATAAGCCCGTGGATATTGAGGTTCCACAAGCGGTACTTCCCGATACTGTATTTGAAGCAGTTGTTCGAATTCCTTATGATAAGCAAGTGAAACAAGTTCTTGCTAATGGTAAGAAAGGGGATTTGAATGTGGGGGCTGTTCTTATTTTACCGGAGGGGTTTGAATTAGCTCCTTCCGCTCGTATTTCTCCCGAGATGAAAGAAAAGATAGGCAATTTGTCTTTTCAGAGCTATCGCCCTAATAAAAAAAATATTCTTGTGATAGGGCCTATCCCTGGTCAGAAATATAGTGAAATAACCTTCCCTATTCTTTCCCCCGACCCCGCGACTAAGAAAGATGTTCACTTCTTAAAATATCCTATATACGTAGGGGGGAATAGGGGAAGGGGTCAGATTTATCCCGATGGAAGCAAAAGTAACAATACAGTTTATAGTGCTACAGGAGCGGGCCTAGTAAGTAAAATCATACGAAAAGAAAAAGGGGGATATGAAATAACCATAACAGATCCATCGGATGGACGTCAAGTGGTTGATATTATCCCTCCGGGACCAGAAGTTCTTGTTTCAGAGGGTGAATCCATCAAATTTGATCAACCATTAACGAGTAATCCTAATGTGGGTGGATTTGGTCAGGGAGATGCAGAAATAGTACTTCAAGATCCAGTCCGTGTCCAAGGTCTTTTGGTCTTCTTGGCATCTGTTATTTTGGCACAAATCTTTTTGGTTCTTAAAAAGAAACAGTTCGAGAAGGTTCAATTGGCCGAAATGAATTTCTAGACTCGCGGATTTATTGACATCAAGTTCGTAAAAAGAACAAAATTTTTGTTGTCAATTATGTATGATCAAAAAAAATCAATTGTGAAAAACCTTTTATTTACCTGCTCTTTTTCTACGAGCTTAGGGGAATCCCTTGTACCGCATTCCTAGTCATAATAAGTAGATTTTTGTTTGAAGAAGACTATTTTATTTGACTTTATCGCCCCTTATCTTTGTTTTTTTTAGCCAAATTGAATTGATAGGACTATCTTACTATTGTAAGATTGAAATGTCATAAAATGGATCCATTTTATGACATTTCAAATAGAATAAAATTGGGAT